ACCGAATCATTCGAGTCTTTGCTTTGGAGTCTATAAACTATACGTCCTTTGGTTGAAATAAGGACTTACCTCAATTTTTATTCTATTTCTTGGTAGTATACGTATAAAACAACGTCGAATCCTTTCCGAAACAAAAACCAGAATCATATTTTAATTATCTCAAATCTAAACGAACCCCAAAGATACATACCATTGGTAAGTTGTTCAGTAATTAAACCCTCATGAATCTTTTTTTGTTGTTTCCTTCCAGGTAAAACCGCTTTGAAGTATCAACTAATGACTAATGGTAATATTATAAAGTTGTCCTTTCTCTTTTTTCACAAATATGAAAGTTCTGCGTATAACGTATAATTCGTCTATCAGAAAGATTACCATATATAACACAAAATTTCTCCGCCGATTCCTTCTATTCGAGCCTTTCGGTCTGTCATTATACCTCGAGAAGTGGAAAGAATTACAATCCCCATTCCGCCTAAAATTCTAGGAATTTTTTGATAGTTAGAATATATTCGTAAACCGGGTCGACTGATCCGTTTTAAATTAAAAATAGTTCTATACGGTCCTTTTCTATTTCTTCTATGTCGTAGTGTTAAAACCAAAAAATATTTATTGCTTTCCTGATGTTTTCTCACGTTTTCAATAAAACCTTCTTGTAAAAGGATTTTAACAATATTTTCAGTGATGTTAGTAGATGGTATTCGAACTGTTCTTGTTTTATTCATGTCAGCATTTCGTATAGCGGTTATTATGTCAGCAATAGTGTCTTTACTCATGATAAACTAATATTTTTGTTGCCCCCGAATTTTGATATAATCAACATGCTCTTTTTTTTTTATTTATCTTTATTTCTGAATTATTAAAGGTATATACGTGATATATAAACAATCCACTAATTAATCGGTTTCATTCAAATACTATAACTATATTACGGCCTTACCTTATAATACTTCGGGTGCTAATGAAACTATTTTAGTGAAATTTAACTGTCTTAATTCCCGGGCGATCGCGCCAAAAATTCGGGTTCCTTTAGGATTTCCTTCTTGATCAATAACAACTGCAGCATTGTCATCATATTGTATTATCATACCGTTGTCGCGTTTGAGTTCTTTACAAGTACGTACAATTACAGCTCGGATTACTTCTGATCTTTCTAGAGGTGTATTTGGTACGGCTTCCTTGATTACAGCAACAATAACGTCACCAATATGAGCATATCGTCGATTACTAGCTCCTATGATTCGAATACACATCAATTCTCGGGCTCCGCTGTTATCCGCTACATTCAAATAGGTTTGAGGTTGAATCATATCATTTTTTTATCGATTTTTTTTGTTTTCAATGCAAGGGTTTAAATAAAAAAAAGAAATATTATTTGTTCAAAACAAAAAAAACCTGCAATTTTTTTTTTTTTTTCATACAAAAGACTCCTTTCCTTTGTTTCTACATCCCTATCCCGAAAGAATGAATTGAGTTCGTATAGGCATTTTGGATGCCGCTATTGAAATTGCCCTTCTGGCTATATTTTCTGCTACTCCGCTCATTTCATAAAGTATTCTACCGGGTTTAACAACAGCTACCCAATATTCGGGAGATCCTTTCCCCGAACCCATACGTGTTTCTGTAGGTCTTACTGTAACGGGTTTGTCTGGAAATATGCGTACCCATATTTTTCCACCGCGGCGTGCGTTTCGTGTCATTGCTCGCCGCCCTGCTTCTATTTGTCTAGATGTGATCCAAGCGGGTTCAAGCGCTTGAAGAGCATATCTACCGAAGCAAATACGATTGCCTCGATAAGATATTCCTTTCATTCTTCCTCTATGTTGTTTACGGAATCTGGTTCTTTTGGGGTTATAGTTGATGGTTGTTTATCAATTCCATCCATCTCTACTACAGAACTGGACATGAGAGTTTCTTCTCATCCAGCTCCTCACGAATTAAACAATTAAAAAATAATATACACGGTGAATAATATACGGAATCGTGGTATTCTTTTAAATTTTATCTAATCTATTATAAATTAGAAATTTTTTGTGTTTTAATATATAATTAAACACGTCTTCTATTTATAGATAATGTCGTTTTGATATAACGTTATAATGAATCTTTATTTTGCCTTTGTATTATCATATCGAATCGACTAAAATTTAGAAATAAAAAAAATTCGCGGGCGAATATTTACTCTTTCAACATTCAATTGTAAGATTAGTCTATGACATGACGTCTCAGAATAAATGAATAGGTTTCTGGTTCGTTCCGCCATCCTACCCAATGAATCATTAGGATTCGTTTTCAATAGAATCTTATGCATTCACAGGTTCTGTCGTCCCCACCACTTCTCGATTAATGGTTAGGTCTGAATTCTACAACGGAGCCCTTAATTAAAAATTAAATTTATTAATGAAATTTTTTCTTGAGTCAACCTTCTCAGTCTTTATTGGCTCAGGGCTCTTGATTTTTTCTTCTATGCACTGATTTGTCTAATTATGGATCAATCAGTATT